AGAGAGAACTCGATTTGAAGCTTTCATTCCTCTTCGGGTGGTTTGGTTTATCTTTATTTAGCTATTGAGCAAAAAGAGTTCGCTACCTTTCTGCGTAAATCTTGTTTTCGGGGGAAAGGCTGGGTTCGTAAGCTGCAAGAAAGGAGAGAGAGGCAGGCTATCTATTTTTGGAAGTCAGTGCTTGTATTTGGTCGTCCAGTTCTTCCTATGGACTAAGGGGAGGAAAGGGGCATTCTTCACTCCTTCGCGACGCCTCTATGTACTACATAAGGGGCGGACTAAGGGCCCATTGGTTCTACCTTCTTTTCTTTGTCGGCGACAAGGGATCTCTCAACCCCCGCTAAGCATCCATAGCTAAATGGTTAAACATTTGAAGTTCTTTCCTTGGTCTTCATTCAGTGAAAGGAGTGAAGCTTTCCGCAGCTGGAAAGCGGAGACCCACGAAGGCGAGATGATCCCAAAGCGAGAATGAAGCTAGAGCCATTACTTGACCAAGAACGTGAGAGGATTTCACACACCTTCCCCGGACCGGGTGGATACACTTTTTGACCCTTCCCAGGATTGAACTACGGGATCGATCTCTTATTTACCAAGATATGAAAGCCACGAGCCGCTTTCTTTCGATGTGCTGTCATGATCACATTCTCAGTTTCGTACGAGATTCCCAGTTTAGCTTACGGGGTCAAAGTCTTCTTTGGACTTTTCCAATTCTATTTCTTTTTCATCAATCGGGGCGAGAGGGAGCTGCTTCGAGGAGGCGACACCCACTAGTTTTGTCCGGATCAAACTCTCCCCAAAGCAGGTAGGTGAGAAGGGCTCGGCTCCATGCAGGTCTTTCACCAACGGCTGGCACTGAATTAGCGCGATGCGAAAGAGTCCGGGCTTAGTCGGCGGGGATAAGATTCTATTCCCGGAGTCAGAACTACTCCTATGCAAGGCTGTCGTCTCATGCTACTAGGGCGGCTCCCTTCTCTTTAATCAATTAGGGGTGGTAGGCGCCTGTAAAGAAGATCGCTTCTATTACTACACAAGTCGATAAGTCCGAACTCTAACAACTTCAAGGACTAGGAAGGCCCCTTTTTACTCATCCGGATTTCCCTTTCATATAGGTGCTCCAGAAAGAAGATTGGATTCGACAAGAGTCTCAGCGAGAATAGGCAGCTTTAGCATCAAGCACATCATCATACCGACAGTCATCCGAACGAGAGTCTCCCATTTGAATTCCCTGAGCAAGCTCTCCTCTTCCACGTTGCTGGAAAGGGCTTAGCCGCCTTTGGACAAGGACCCTTGGACCATTTACCCGGCCTCTCTATCCAGCTTTTTTCCTTCAACGACTCTAAGAAATAATGGTCTCGAACATAGGGGAATTCAGATGAAAGCTCCGGTCCTTGAATGAACGACTTAGCCCCTTGCACACTAAGGTGCCTTAGCCTATCCATACACAGCCACACCCAAAGGGGAGCGCCTGCCCAACTATCCGATCTTGTTTTCCCTTTCCGGGTAGATCTTCTCATTGACAACAATAGGTATCGGCCATAACCAAAGAAATTCTTTTTCAAAGGAGGTAATTCGTTCGCTCCAAACACGACTTGCTTGTAATTTATCCTTCAATCCCAAAAAAGCAAGAATGAATGACCAAACCCGACCCAATTTCCTTATTTTCTTATTCCCGCCAGGCGCTGTTAAGCCCTTCACCTCCTTCTGATGATCATTCCACTTCTTCGCCGCGGGAACATCTCTCTACTTAAAAGAGGGAACGAAGGCCCCGACCAATCATCGTGAAGAGAACCAATAAGAGCCAAAGGAGGTGATGAAAAGACCTTCTCTCTGGCCCCCTTTTCTTGCAGCTTTCGGACTTGGCCGATCATGAATAAGATCATCCTCGCTCGGTCACCAACGGCGGGTAGATAAATAAAGGAAAAAGCCTTCTCTGGAGCATGCTCATGACAAGATCCCGAACTCCTACTTTGAAGGTTGGCAGCTGCAAGACCCAAGTCAATGTCTTAAGCCGGGCCTTCGACGGCGGCATGGAAGAAAGAAAGTAGTTTTGTTATAAAGTCGAGATTTTGAAACTATAGAAGACCATCTTCGCGAGAAAGGTCTCGATCCCTTCCCACCTTAGATCGAGCTGGCATGGCAGCCGGGGCTTCTTCCCCGGAAATCATTCCCATCCAGCCGGACTTTGAAAGTCGATCTAGCGGTGCCTTTCCCTATCGCCTTCTTTTTGATAGTCGTAAGCTAGAGCCCCTATGGTATGGTGGCATCAAAAGCTAACCATTAGGTTCGTATTGCCAATTTGAGTACTTTTTCCACTAAGCGAGAAGGGCCCCTTCATCGTCAATCGGACGAGCGCAAATCACTCCTTTTCTCAAGTGGGAAAGACGCTTTGATAGTAATGGCTGGATCTACTACGCAAGTAGCATACTCGGATCAAGCAGCATCTCTTTTGGTTCAAAGCGAGTCCAGGAATATCTGACAGGTTGGGCGGACGGTCTCTCAAGCGATTCTTCCAATCTTTTGCATCTTGTGGTGAAGGGAAGCCCAGTTATTAGTAGCAAAAAGAGAAAGATGAAGGGCTTCGCTCCCAGGTTGATGGATCAAGAAATGAATGAAAGGTTGGAAGATCCTGCCCAGGGGGAGAAGTCTCAATGGGATGCATTTGCAGAGAGAAATAGAGATGCCGCTGCTACCAAAGGTGCACCCCGACAAAGCTACACTGCCTGAGGAATCATCCCATTTTCTCATATGAAGTCTATCAGCGGTGCTATTTACTATTCTTTCTAGTTCTGACTTGGGAAGCTGATCTCGATCTCAAGAGAAGCGTGACGATCATTCAAAAGGAGAAGGATCGGACAAAAGAAGGTGGTGACGACGGCCCGGGTGGATAGGATGGGATTCTGACCTCCACACCTGGACGGAGTGGTGACTTTGAGAGGTAGAGAGATTTTAAGCCTAAGCAGAGATCTTTCTTCAAATTCTTGGTCTTGCAGGTTGGTGACCGATCAATCAGTCTCTACGACCGGATCCAGTCTGAGAGATGAGCTAGCTTTCTTTCGGGTGTGAGTGGAGCAGAATGAGTGTGAATTAAGGGTGTGATTGCTTTGATGGAAAGAGTAGCACTCCCGATAAATCGATATCCGGGGGAAAGAAATCCATATCCCTCTAATAGTAGCAGACTGCGAAGTTGAAAATCGAAGGGGAACCAGAAATCTTGATCCATGGTCCCTATCCCTACCCTAGAAGGGCTTGAAGTTGAAGCAGACGTCCAGAGGTGCCTTTCTTGATGGAATGAAAGAAATGCCGACCTATAATTCCTGGTCATGAAGTGGAAAAGAAAGAAGTAGCATGGAAAGGAGGTGCGCTGGAAGTGGAAAGATTTTTGATTTCAAAATTTCGTATTAAGATGGATTTGATTTCAAGCCTTCTCTTTGCTTTACAGAATTTATCTTTCTATCTATCAGTGAAGACTTAATTTAGGATTTGGCAATTATTGATGGAATTCCTTCCTTCTTTCTTGAAGTGACAGAATTCTTTATTTATTTCAGATATGACGGAATTGATATCGCCGTGAAATCTTTCTTTTTTTATTGCTTGCTTTCTTCTGACTCCTTACGTATACTTCACTCGTTGGGTTCGGCTGTCAGTTTCAAATCTTGAACCAGAATTGATCGATAGAAGTGCTTAAGCTGGAGGTGGAAGCATGAGTTCAGAGTTAGCATCGAAGGATGAAAAAAGACCCCCGGTTGAAGTGCCATCAAATCCAAAGGGCACATGTAGCCATGCCATGAAATACAAAGGGCTAGCCAACAAATGATAAGAAGGGCACGCACGTGAAGCAAGGGGATGGAGGGCAGCCGTCCGGCGATTGAGGACCGCACATATCAAAGATAAAGAATATGAAAACCGAGACTATTTAAGTCGAACTCGGATATACTGACCGGGAGGCCGAGTTGAAAGTAAGGCTTTAAGCGAATTAAGATAGACAATACAATAGATGCTATCTAACTAAGATTTTCAGTCTTAAGCTAATCAGTATTGGTAAGACGGGTACGTAGACGCACAAGAGAGGTTTTCTAGTCTTTTAATTGAATATAGGGGGCAGGGGAATATAGTAAGAAAGAAAGAGAAAAAGGATAGAAGTCTTACAGGAATTCGATCCAGCCCCGGTTTGAGCATCTCCCTAGCCTACCTACTTTCGAAGCTATCCTTTTGTCTCTCTATCCTTGCTAACGAGAACCTGTGAGACGGCTAGTATACAAGAGTATTCACCACTAATATCTCAGGCACGGTTGTGCGAGATGCGTGAATCGCAATGCTAGTCGTAAGAGATCATTTCTAGTTTAGCAAGGAGAAGGAAGCAACCGGAGAGAGCTTCGTTTAAGGACAGGAACGAGCGTAGACAGAGGAGAGAGTTAGAGTGACTCGTTAAAGACAAGAGAAGAAGCAGTCAACGGTTACCAGTTCCGTTAGCCGATTAGCAAGCGGTACTCGAGGAACAGGCTTAGTCAGAGATTCAAAGAGTTGGGTTAGCGATCCTCCTTAACAGAGTCGGGAAAGGGATAGATAAACAGAGTCGGGGTCATAGTACTGAGCCGGTTTAGTTAGACCTTACCTTTCATTTCATCTTTGTCTTTTAGCTAATGGTAATAGTTTCAAAGATAGACGTGTCACATAATCACATAAATAAGGAAATAAAGTGAGTGAAGGAGTGACTATCGGGGATAGGCACGACTGAACAGACTCAAATGCATAAGTATACTTTAGGAGTTCCTATGGAAAGACAATAAGGCGTCAACAGTGCCGTCTAGCGCCTTTTAGGCTTAGTCACGTCTCCCCAGATAAGGAAGCAAAGCCATAGCACGAGAGAGAAGGCGTTCCTTCGCCGTTTTATTTCGAGGAAGCGCTCAAGTCGAGACTCTTATATGTCAATAGAGAAAGCAGATTCAGAAAGAAAGCGAGTCATTTTAGTCTGTAATCTTGTAAAAGAGGGTTTCAACTAGACTACGGGTTGTTATTCTAGTAGACATAACCCGAAAGCCGCGCAAACCAGATCACTCTATACTTTTTACACTTGCTCAATCTCTAAAGCTAATTCGGAAACTTTGGAATGGGAGTAAAGCCCGACGAACCAATCTCGATAGTAAGCATTGGGCGGGCGATAGGGAGGACGGTCTCTGGATTGATTTCTGCTGGCAAGGCATAAGAGCCGTTACCTATGGCCTGTGTGGTCTTCTGCGGAATTACCCAATGAATGTCTCCTAACGCCGCGACGGGGACCGGTAGAAGCAGACACAAATTGACTCACTACATGAACTGCATAAGCAATATCTGGACGAATAACAGTAATATATACCAGACCCTTATTACCTCCGTAGAAGTCACATTCTGGGGAGGCTCGGCTTCTACCCAGGGCAGAAGGTGGAGAAGGCTGGGCCGTAGCTACTATACTAGGATAAAAGTATGACCTCTTTAAGATCTGGGATAGATCTTTCCGATGATATCCATGGCCCACCCTCGAAATGGCCAAGGCTTTATAATCGGGTATAACTCGGAAGCCGGCTTGTGCTGGATTCCTGCATACCTCTGGCAGGCATCGCAGCTCTTAGCATGTGCTATGTAATCTGCAAGGACCGTAGGCCAGTAGTGGCCATGTCTCCGGATCTCTCGAATTTCCCTCAGCGCGCTCGATCTACCTATCTTTCTGAGTTTGATTGGTTTTCGCTCCAGCTGACCTTTCCATTTAATCACTGACAAAACCTACCTTTCAATTCTTCTTACCCTATGAGCTTTCAGCAAAGGACAGATTTCTTGGTCCATTGACATCGATCAACGAAATAGACCTCCTTCTTTCACTTTTGTCGTTGTCTTCCAATTCAAATAGCCCCATTAAGTGAGTGTTCCGCGAGAAAAGAGAGGCTGACATCTTTTCTTATCTATCTATTTTCGTAAATGAAGAAGATAAGTGAGAGCTTACTGACTGCATCTTCTAAGAAGGGCTTGGAAGAAGAAATAGAATCTCCTTTCTTTTTCGAGAAAAGGTCCCATCCTTCAATATCATGATTGGGTCGACCAGGCCAGATCATGAGTGAAATATCATGATCGGGTCGACTAGGCCAGATCATGAGTGAATAGAAAATCGAAAATGTACATAGCAGTTCCAGCTGAAATACTTGGAATAATTCTACCACTTCTACTAGGAGTAGCCTTTTTAGTGCTAGCTGAACGTAAAGTAATGGCTTTTGTGCAACGTCGAAAGGGTCCTGATGTAGTGGGATCGTTTGGATTGTTACAACCTCTAGCAGATGGTTTTAAATTGATTATAAAAGAACCTATTTCACCAAGTAGTGCAAATTTCTCCCTTTTTAGAATGGCTCCAGTGGCTACATTTATGTTAAGTCTGGTCGCTCGGGCCGTTGTACCTTTTGATTATGGTATGGTATTGTCAGATCCGAACATAGGGCTACTTTATTTGTTTGCCATATCTTCGCTAGGTGTTTATGGAATTATTATAGCAGGTCGGTCTAGTAATTAGGGGGCGGCCGTTCGGTCGCCTATGATACTAGGACCAATAGGTCAAAAATGGGTTTGTGCCGCAGGTGTTGAACGATCCACTCTACACAGGTGTGGGCTTACAGGGCTCATAAAGCCTTTCTTTCATTCATCAATAGGGCCCTGGTCGGTCACTTTTCTGGGCCGGGATCGATAAGTGGAATGGAAGTCATAAAAAAGATATCTTTCTCTTCGCACCTCAGATCAAGAGGAAGGGTAGCTTGTCAAGCTGGCCTAAAATTTTAATTATTCTTAATTATTATATATAAAAATATATATAATTAAGATATAAATAAAAAGATTCGTTGTCTTTTAACCGGCTGTTCTTCTTTGTCAACGCTACTAAGGACCTATAGGTTCGCAATAATGAAAATTGGTTATTTTAAAAAGAAAAGGCGCTATTTAGCCCTACATTAGTAGAAGTAAGCGGCTGAGTTAGCCTAGCCTACCCTAAAAGTGGTATAGTAGGGTATAGTAGGCGAGCGAGTTAGCGAAGACGCTTAGGCTAATAGAAAAGAGAGCGTCGGTGCGTAGCCTTCATTCTACTACGCTACGAAAAGGTTACGAAATCACTTAGCTCGACGTTAGGAGAGTCAAGGGGGAACGCCATACCTACATAGAAGAACCGCTGTTCGCTGACTTTCTAAGGTCTAACCTTTCGCCCCCTACTGAAAAGGGGCAATTAGCTTTGCACCACTGATAGACTACTTAAGATTCAATTCAAAAGGCCCTACTTAGTTTCGCAAGCCTTTGTCATTGTCAGTCAACTAAGTAGGGCCTGAGGCCCCCTGTGAATCCGTAAATCTGAGGAGCATGCCGCAACAAAAGGATGGTCCCCTATGCATTTCATTCTTTCCGGAAGGGAAAAAAAGAAGTACCCCCCATCATAGTGAACCTCTCCTTGTGATCGGGATGAGGTAGATGCCTCCCAGCCGGGGGGCGGATCGAATCGGAGTTTCCTTAGGTAGCCACCGACCTACAGTTATCCTTAAACTTCCGTGCTTGGTTACGAAGAAGCGAACAAAGGTACGCTCGCTTGCTGTCTTGTTCTCTGTCGCGAACTGGGATCGCTCGCCAGCTAGGTCAGATTGGAGCAACATTGTATGAGAACATATTACCCATATTCGGGGACAAGGGGCGAAACGACCTCTCGATCTACTTACTGCAGCCCAGGAATAAAAACGTCGTCTAGGCGTTACCTGTTGCTCCGATCTCCCCTACGCCTAGGACGTTGTCTGGGCCCACCAAGAGCCATAGTTAGTTGCTGTTTCCATTTGGTAGTTTTTTTCTCGTTGTTGATACCGGCAAGACCCAGCCAGATGATGTCTGCTGGTTGGTAGTGAGAGGACTCTTAGTACCTGCATACCCAAAAGGGGGCGCTGGTTAAAAAACAAGAATTTTTCTCTTTCTTGCTCTCCCTTAGCAGCGGGAAAGGAGTCTATCTATCTGCCTAGCTTTGGTAGATTTCCCCCAACGCAATCCACAGAAATTCCACGAATCCCTTGGTGGATAAGTCCGACGACTCAGCAGCAGTGCGGAATTTTCTTTCTCGTCTGCTGGATCTGATCTATAGTTAGGGGGCAATACATACCAAAAGGTTCGAAGAAGGATAATGAGTGAAGATCTGCCCCAGCCAAGTCGTCGACCGCTGCGGTACCTGAACTGAATGCTCTGAGGTTGAAAGGCAAGTAGATAAGCAGATTCATTCCTACCTGTATTTTTATTGTCTCGATTCGTCCACTGCTGCTACTGATAATGGAAAAGGTTATGAAGTTGACTTCTTTGCCTTCTTAGGTGAAGGTGGTTGGGCATTAACCAACACAACAGTGAAACCCGATCCAGCTTTCGCTCCCTCCGCTTCCTCAGGGCCCTCACTTCCTCACTCAACTCACTCAGACGCTCGCCTCACGTCACTTCGCTCGCCTTGGGAGGAAGGCTACTGACGGTAGCGAATCTCAGAATACGAATAAGATCAGAAAGGCCATCATAAGAGCAAACAAGGCAATGGCTTCCGTGAGAGCAAAGCCTAAAATGGCATAACCAAACAATTTAGTATCCAATTCCGGACTCCGTGCTACTGAATGGATCAACGAACTGAATATCTTTCCAATTCCGACTGCAGCTCCAGCTAAAGCAATTGTAGCAGTTCCAGCACCGATGACTTTTAAACCCTCCATAACATCTTTAAAAGTTTTCATTTCAGTCTATTAATTGGAAGCAGGATTTTGATTCTTGAAAGCGAGTTAAGTGGCTCTGAGGGGCACGAACGGTATAACAATAAGTACTGATTCGACTAGCTCGAACGTGGGGAACGAATGCTTGAATGTGAACAAATAGCTGACTCTTGCAAGTTTGTGGCCAGCGATCACCCTCTAAGCTATACGCTTGATAACGAACTAAAGGGCTCGAAGCTATAGAAGCTCTACAAATAGCAGTTCTTATGAATTTATGGCACAGTTCTTTAAGCTGGGTAAAGGTAAAGTAAACAGTAAACAGCAAAGACTCCCTATATCGAACCCCATTTTTTGATATGCCTTAGTATAAAGAGCTGGCTTAGTACATATCCATAAATATGTCTTTTTGACTGCGGCATAGCTATCCCGTAGTTTTCCTTTTCATAAGAGAAAGGATATAGTATAGGTATAGTATACGTAAGTTTACCTAGATCTATGTATTTACCTTATATGCCTTAAATTTACAGATGAGTCGGGATCCTAATCTTACTATTACAATTATAGGATCAGCTCTTATTTGCAATCTTCCTTAAAGAAAGTCTAAGGTAGTTGCAGGTCCATTTTCCTTTTTTTATAATGTGCGGGATTCCTACTCTGAGTAGGCTTCTTCGTGCGTGCCATTCTAGGAGTCTTCATTTACTCCGGTATAAAAAGGGTTATATCAAGGTCAATAATTTCTTTCTGGTCCACCTTTTTTTTTTCAACTAAGGTTTATTTAAGTCCGCCACAGCATGCCTTTTCCGTCTATAGCGGATAGGTAATTTAGCTACCTCCGCAGCAACAATTGCTTCAGCGGGAGCTGTCGTCGTGGGATCCGTAATAGTGAGCATTGTAACTGATACCGGGAGTTTAATATCTAGTTTTTTCTGCTTACGAAATGCTTACGCTTACCAAAAGGACTAGGGCATCTTGTCAAAAGCAAAAGCGAGCGGTGACTCTATCGGAATCTATAAAACTCGACTGGAAGCGGGTGGAACCCACAATTTAATCTGTCCTGTCTAGAGGTCTATGCCCTTAACCACTGCGTGTTTACTGACACACTATCCCACCTTAGGGTAGCCCCCTTATTTCAAATAGAATACCTATCCTATTAGCTCTGAATAGCTCTGAAGCAGGAAAGATTCTTTGCTTTTCTACACTACATTCTGGACGGAAAGGAGATGGTTGTTGAACATCTTCCTAGGCCCCTTCCATTGTACTCTTCCCTTCTTCTTCCCCTCCGACCTGTGCTATCCATTCTGCATGCAGTATTATAATATTAGTCGGTCTTGGGTCTAGGAAATGCCAACAGAGAAGCAAGCCGAACCACCATAAGCGGATCCTGAGCATGAGTCAGTACGTCAACAATCATAAAAAAAAACCTCCATATAGCACATTTCCCAATATAAGGATTCTTTGTCAGGTCTTTCCAATGCCGGGGACAGCAGCAAACCACCTTTTTTATTCACAAATGATTGTGATTGTGGAGTTGAGGCAGGGAACGGTGCTAGACGACTCGGCGATTCTACCCTACCTTTTTCCCAGGATTTGATTGCTGCTTGACGAGAAAAAACCGCATGTTTGGCTCTATATTCAGCTTTTTGGCTTAGTAAGCTCTTCTTTCTCTTTCAGGCACTCTACCTCAGCAAAGGATGCGATGAAGGAGTCACCATCTGTCACATGGGTGATCAGGGCGGACATTGTTCTTTCGTCAGTGCAGTCAGATTGGATCTGAGGCAGAATGGATAGATAGAGTCTGGTTTCGCCAGGCGCTCCTGTCCCTTTCCCGAGAGGATGGCTCCCCCCTTGGGCTAACTCAATGACCCCACCCACTTATCGTTCCTACCCGACCTTACTTCTGAAGGCGAATAACTCATTATCGATAAGATAAATTCGTGATCCGAGCATTAAGATAGAGTAAAGCACACAAGCAACTAAGACAGAAGGAACTGGAACAAGGTTTACTCAACTCATCTCGACACGCATCTTGACTCAACTAGACTCGTGACAACCTATATAAAAAATTTTTAGGTTATTTAATGAAAAGAAATTATCTGATTCATTGAACGCTATCTCTTCGCCTGCGGTGCCACTTGTCGTTCAGGAAGTAAATTAACTTTTCGGGGGAAGATAGTTTTAGCTTCCTTTCCCTTTTGCCTCGAATGACTGCTTTAAAGTCAATTGTGATAGAGCTCTTTGAAAGGAGGTTAAGGCATCTGGATTAGGTGTAGGACTAAGGGACTGAATTGGCACCATCTTTTCAGCTATGTCAAAGAGTCATTTCCACGCCACGGATGCTGGAGTTGTCTAAGCCTGGGCTGTCTACTATGGAATGAAGCTAGCATTGGAAGCTTTCTTTTACCGAATAGATGTGGAGACAGGCAGTGCAATGTGGGAGCCGTGCTCCAACAAGACCCGAGCCTAGCATTGGACACATTGTGGATGATATTAAAGCTAGAATTTCTTCTTTTTAAGTTTCTAATTGAATGCGGATACTCATAAGAATGGTAAGAGGGTGGCACATCAATTAGCTAAACTATCCATTTCATCATCAGGGATGGGGAAAATATGGTTATAGGAGATTCCGGAATCTAATTCCTCTAATAAGCAGTCCTTCTGTGTAAAGTTAGCTAGTGTGGATTCGCGGAAACTCTTAATATTATCGGACACAACAAACAACCAGAAGCCATATCTTTCGTCGCTTGCTGCCAAACAACCTATTGCTATTGACAAGAGTCGGTCAATGCCATTCAATGTCCAGCCAATAACCAATTGAGGAAGCAAGCCGAATCCTTATATACGAGAGAAGAAAGGGATCATAGCGGTGAAGGAGGACGACCGGAGAAAGGAGCTTACGAAAATAAGCTACTAAAAGCGACGAGGGCAGCATGTCTTTACTGGGGAAAGCTGCCAAATCATTCATATTATCGGAAGCTCTTGTCAAAGGATTTTACCTCTGTTGGACCTAAAGCTTTCAAATCGGAACCTTAAAGGTAAGGCGCGTTGGTTAAGTATCTCATTCCACAAAAGTTGCACAAATCTCTTAAGACATGAGAATTGGAAGGCGTATACCTTACGTACTTTTTATTAGCCGGTGTGTTGATGATCCTCGTGTTAGAATTTCTATCTATTAGTTGATGATCGAGCTCTTTATGATTGAATGAAGTGAAAGATCAAACTCAAAACTAGGGCTCTCCCTTTATCGTCATCGTCGCTATCATAGTTGCTATCATCGTCGCTAAAGCTCCTCCACTTTCCTCCTTCCGCTCCTCCCTTTGACCAAAAACACAAAAGACGGTGCATGAGGGAGAGAAAGATGTTGCTCTCATACCAGATGCTTTGAGCAAACTAGCCTATCTCTCGGCAGGATGGTGTGCCCAAACTGTCATTTCATTCGAGGCGGGATCGGAGTAAGGGACGAAGTCTCGAGCATCGGTACTCGCAGCCTTTAGGTTTAGGTAATCGTCAGATTTCCAAAGCCGACAGGCCTTCACGCCCCGACCCTCAGATGCGGGGTTCACTGAGCAAAGGAGTCGGCAGATGTTACATTTTTTTAGACTCCACCTTCGCGAAACTACTAAAGGGAAGGCTAACAGTCTTTAGCGCAGCTTATTAGGGATTTCCCAACGGAAAGGCTTTGTCGAACCCTCTTACGTTAACCTACCTTCTTGCCAGCGAAATCCAATTTTTTTGAGGTCGCACATTCAATGACTGCTCTAGAGCCGACTTATTCGGGCATTTCCAACGCTGTGAATAGAAAGAGATTTTTACCCTTCTCTCTCCCCATATCTGTCTGTTTCGACCAAGCGAATAAAGCCGGTGGCTGCTGCTCTACTATATAAGTACCGTGCGTGAGGAAAGGATCTCGCGTGGTAAAGCATCTCGACGCTCAATAGCCGTAGTTGACTATAGACCTTCACGAGTTACTTGTCATCACCCGGAAATCACAAATCTTTACCAAGTGCCAGAGATTGGTTTGGAACTTTCTTGAAGCATCAAGCCTGGCATCCCAAAGCCAGCGTAGTCCAGGCGAACTCAATAATCCGATTTTAAAAACTGTGCCCAGCCAGCCTATCCCAGATCGGGCACTTATCAACGATCGACGTGACATGAGTCAAAAGACAAGGCTTCTAGTTCCAAGCGCTTGCCCTCATGCCTGGTAAGGTCCTCCAAGGAAGAGGCACGAGCTAATCTTTTACTGGATGAAGGCCGGGGCGGTATAAAGGATAGGCTAGTCCAGCTAGATTCTATAAAGCTAAAAGGGTAGTTTACCCGAGGGCTTGGCATTGGCATTTGTAACAAAAAGAAAGACTTTGAAACAAGGCTTACAGTTAAGACTTCAATGATTTCTTTCTATATACAAAAAAGTAGGTGATAAATAAAAAGAAAGACTTTAAGTATGAACTGTAAGAAAGGTTTAAACTATTGATTTCTCCCGCCTAAAGAAAGAAATTCTAACACGAGGAAGAAAGCCTACGGACAGCCTAATCTTCATCTCTAGAGGTTTGGAAGGAGATGTCTATGCAGTGACTGGAGTTCAAGAAGGAAGGACATTCTATTAAAGTAAAAGGAAGGGAAGCAAGATCATAAAGGCCAATGTCAGGTCTTTCTCGCCAACTCGGATTCGGATAGTTGATTCCCGATTGGTTAAGCTGTTGACATCCAAAGGAAGATGTGACATTATAATCTTCCGTGGCAGAAGCCTATGGATAGAGATCACCTTCTCCGCTCTACGCTGACTTGGTCAAGGTACTAAAATAAAGTAAAGAAGATCATTGAAATCAGTGCCGTCTTCTCATCATTCTGGGTCAGAATTAAGGGAAGAGAATTACTGAAGCTGGCTGGCTTGAAATTGAAAGAAAGGTCGCTTCAAGAAGCTATGCCGGATCCTTTCGTTGTTCTCTCGCTCCTCTCTCGAGTGGCTGGGACTGTAAATGGATTCTAAACCTTTGGCATTACATTAAAACTTGAAACAAGGCATGTGTAACCCGTTATAAGAGTAAGGGTCGTAGCGATAGGACTAGTAAAGTCAAGCCTTACCTTACTGTTGCAAGTCTTTTCGTGTGCATGTCTGCTTTGTTGTTCTCAGATGCTACATAACGGCTCCTATAGCAGAATAACCGCTATTAGTACGAATCCCCTGCTAGTATGCCTTCCTTTCGTACCGATCGTCACTGTCTTTCCTTGATGACTCAAATCAATAAGACAAAGAGTTACTAATAGCTGTAGTTAGGGCCTTTGCCAAAGAAAGAAGAAAGACTAACTTCTCCGATTTCTGTTCTAGAGCCGAGAGAAGAATGCACACTGCCTATCCTAATCGAGTTGCTTGAAGATTGCGAGATTTGCATTTGCAATAGCAAGACTATTATATTAAAGTAAAGATATTGGTTGTGTTTGTTTTGTTTGATAAGTCTCTCCTTACTAGACTCGTGACCCAGGAACTCCCCCTTAAGGTGCATTCATGGTGAGTAAGCCGAGTCCCTTTTTTTGGATAATCCTTCAGTGCACTATCAAGTAGTCGATCAAACAATCCCTTTATGACTCCGCTTTCTGAGTCGTCCACTAATTCAACTAGATCAAGGCGTCTGAGTAGAAGTTAACAATCCTAAGAACGTTCGAAATTATTGATTTAGAAATTCCGTCAATCAATGGCTAGTCAAACTAAGAAAGAAAGCCAGAACCTCCATGACTAGGACAAAAAAAGACGAATGGAATCCTTGCCTTTTGCCTCTATGGCCATCCAACCCTCTCAAGAAGACCATTAGTTAGAGTACTTTCTTTCTTTGTAGTTATCAGGCATGTGAAGATACAATCAACTTAGAAGGAAAGTTGCTGTTGCTCAACTTTAGAGCACCATCTCACCATGTCATAAGCTTTCCAGATGTCAGTCCAGTGCCAATTCAAAAGAAACGCTCTTGGCCGATTAGTTGGCTTAAAACGGCCGATATGAGCTGAGATAGTCTCGGTCCTATGAATCTGTTCCCGAGGGTCGAGCTGCGTTAAGCTCTTATTCTCCGATTCTGTTAACGCCGTCAACGCGAACTGCCGATGCGGCTTCTGACTATGCTTTCTGCGGTCTTCGTTTCGACTCTTCTGCTGTGAAAAGAATAGGTTGTTCTCAGGTGTAAAGGAAGAGCTGCTAGTAACAAGTGAGGGAAGGAACCCCAAGGAAAGAAGAAATCAAAGCTCTCTAGCCGGGATATCAAGATTCACGTGCGAAGGGACAAGCGAAAGGCTTCCTGGTATAAGAAAGAAAGTAGAGCTAGGCAAGGTCTTCTGTGAGTGAACGAGATGAGGATCGAGGCAGTTAAGTTCCACCAGGGTAGGTGCTTTCTTCGCGAGTATGTCTGTTGATGGCGCAGTGTCCTATCTGCTCAAGGAAAGCTGCCCAACTCAATGTGTTACGCATTAGCGGCATTTGCTACATAATCCGCATCTGTTGTCAGATATTTTACTATAAGGTAAGTGAGGACTTCTTCCAAGAACGGATTCTTCTTAATCTTAATTAAGTTGATTTGTTGCTGCTGATTTCAATAGCCAAGTCAAGCTTTCCAGCAGGCGAGACAGATGCCGATTCTACCTCTGTCAACTACCTCTTTATTTTAGATTTTTATCACTCTTTTTTCCATCAACGATTGCCACGTGAAAGCTCTAAGTCAAGAAGTCAAGCCAGCAAGAAAGTCCGAAAGTTAGAAGGTACGGTTTCATCATCCTAAGCTACCTCACCTCACTAAGTCCAGTCTATGCGCCCTTAGCCCAAGGATAGAGACAGGGCTAATGCTTTGGTCATACTAGATGACGAGGCTTACCGAACTACCTTTGCCGTAACTCAGAGAGAGAAGGCCGCTCAAGCAGAATCCGAATACGACTCTCGCTAAACAAGAGCTCTTTACTGCTAAGCTGATCACAACTTCATATTCAACAACAGCAAGAAGACGACTCTAGCCCGCTGAAAGCTTTGAACATTCGCTTTTCTCGGGTTCCTAGCCCAAAGGTTCTAGGGTTCGAGAGATAAATTCCTACTATAAGGAAGGGAAGAAGGTAATCCAATTAGTAGAATGCTGCTTTCTATCGGTTGTTCACATTCAAGCATGAGTTAGTTCAGAGTCGGCAAGGGGAATCAGAGAAAGGGCAGTTTAGTCAACAATCATGACCATGGGAACATTTGTTCGCTTTATAGGTACCCCCGAATCTACTAGTCATCGCCTTTGAGCTGGGAAAAGCATTTAACCTGAATTAGTATATAGATTCCCAGATACGGATGATGAGGATTTTCGGAACACATGTGAGGCTAACATTAAGAAACTATATGTGTTAATCAAATACACTGGAGTGGATTTAGCTTGGGAATAGACTGCTTCAGAATCCAATATAATCGTCGGATTCGAAACTGTAAGTGATAAGCCAATACACAGGTGTGGATTTAGTTGGTAATTTACCTGGTTCAAACGTTGCTGATTTGGTTAACACAATAAAATATAGATTAAGGATAGCTGGAAGCCCACCCATACTCATCCCCGAAAACAAGATCTGAGTCAACCTCAGAGTCGGAAGGTGCGCCAAATGGAAAATGCCCGAACAAAACGACCGAGACCACTGGCCGATATGCCTAGGATAGCGGGCAAGTAAGTACAGGAACAGACCTGGAGTAAAAGGGAAAGCTGCAAGTAGGGTCAAATGCCTAAACCAAGGGGTCAGACTTGGTGGGGAACGCTGGGAGCCTATCCGACATACTCCTCACAAAAGAGAAAGATCGACGGCAGAAGCGGATAGAAGGCCTTCAAGTATAAGATCCTAAGCTTAAGCTCCGACCGAAACAACAGTACGGTGCCTAGTATCCCAGGCAACAGTAGACAAACTGAACATGTACCGTAAAGGTATACGCTTACAGCCAGGAAGGTGCCGAGCGCTGACGACGAGTATAGAGATAGTAAAAAGGTATACGAGGACGAAGAAGGCGATGGCTGATTGACGTTCGTAGACCCATACTCATCAGAGGTAAAATAGGCACAAGCATAAGAAGCGGTATATTCCGAGGTGTATGCGTTAAGCCAACTACGTGATGAGAATTGGGAAGCAGAATTGGCAGATTCCGCTGAAGCTACAAGGTTAGGGACAGCATGTGTTAAGCCAATGCGTAAGTGGTTTATTTAGGATATCCGTCCATGGAAGTTGTACTGGTGAACTGCAGAGAGTGAAGCTGCCCAAAGTACTCGTCGTAAACGTGAACGGTCGTACTCGCGGGGCGCCCCCAGGCTCAAGTCCTATCTTTAAACCACGTTGACGTAGCGACGCCTATATCAAAAGAATATACGAGCGAGGAAGTTTATAAATGGCTTTTTCAAATCATTGGTGTCAGCATGTTGAATGAGCTTCATCCCAACTTCAGAGTCCATTTCGATGATGATGGCTGGGGGTCTTCTTCCCCTTTTTCTTATTGGAAATCCTCTGTAAGCCCTTTTCTCTGCCTTTTGTTCTCAGGCGCGAAGCCCTATCGCTGACGAATACTTCGTCATCTGAAAACAACCGTTCTCCTCGTCTATCACTCAACCTTCTTTCTGTTGCTTTTCTTCCAAGATCTTTTGCAAACGCGCGGATCTGTCTTTCTGGCTTCTGGCCTACTCAATTGTGGCAGGAAGTATAAAAAGTCCTTCCCTGCTATAGGTCAGTATGGCCACGTTCTCTCTCTCAAGGATATCAGTGTACTCCTTCCAAGGGTAAAATCTCTAGACCGCATG